CTTTGTTTGATTCCTATCTATTTTTTTTTCTTCTTCTTCATTACAGATTTCTTATCGTTATTTTTTCTTGCATCTCTCGCGAAAGTACGAGTAGGCGCAAATTCTCCCAATTTGTGGCCTATCATAGAATCCGTTATATAAATAGGCAAATGTTCCTTTCCATTATGAATACCGATTGTATGGCCAACCATTGGCGGGATAATGGTAGATGCTCGAGACCAAGTGATTATTATTTCCCCCTTTTTGATTTTTTTCATTTTTTCCAATAAATGCTTAGCGACAAATGTTTTTTTTGCTACAAATCTTTTTTTTTCACGTATCATAGCTGATTCATCCTTTTTTTTGATTTGACATCTTCAAGATTGGCATTCGATCTCCAATATCTCGATCTAAGTATGGAGGGACAAATAAATACAATAATGATGAATGGAAAACAGAAGAAATCCTTTAGCTAGATAGGGGGCGGATGTAGCCAAGTGGATCAAGGCAGTGGATTGTGAATCCACCATGCGCGGGTTCAATTCCCGTCGTTCGCCCATCACATTATTTCATTTCTGGAATTCGCCAAATTCGATTTGGAATATTCCTATTTACGGCGACGAAGAATCAAACTATCACTATATTTTTTCCTTTTCCTAGTTCTTCTTCCAAGCGCGGGATAACCCCAAGGAGTTGAGGGTTTTTTTCTACCAATTGAGGCTCTCCCTTCACCGCCCCCGTGGGGATGGTCCACAGGGTTCATAACTACTCCTCTGACTACAGGACGCTTACCCAGCCAACACCTCGATCCAGCTCTACCCAAACTCTTTCGGTTCACTCCAACATTACCCACTTGTCCGACTGTTGCTAAGCAGTTTTGAGATATCAAACGGATCTCCCCAGATGGTAATCTTAATGTGGCCGATTTACCCTCTTTTGCAATCAGTTTCGCTACAGCACCTGCTGCTCTAGCTAATTGTCCACCCTTTCCATGTGTAAATTCTATATTATGTATGGCTGTGCCTAAGGGTATATCGGTTGAAGTAGATTCTTCTTTTTTATCAATCAAAACCCCTTCCCAAACTGTACAAGCTTCTTCCAAAGCATACGGCTTTCTAGATGTATATGATGATATAGCAAGAAATGGATCTTCTCATCGTATAATGAAGTCTCGCACGAGTGGAATCCAAATCTTCCGAATCACTCATGTTAGGATCTTCTACATCCTAGGTCTCCCCGTTCCGTCATCTGGCTTATGTTCTTCATGTAGCATTCAGACCGAATGACTCTATGAAATTACGTCGATACTTCCACATATTACGGGTAACGTAGGAGACATCTCTATTTTTCCCTGGGGGGATCCACTGCTTAACTTTCAATTCGCCTCTGACCATCAAATGAAATGTGAATAATCCGTCCTCCTCTCTTTGAAACAAGGGGCCCTTCCAGTTCTGTGCGTGCTTCAAACAATTTTCTCCATATTACCATATCTCTAGAGTCAATAATTTTCTATGAGAAACTACTGAACTCAATCACTTGCTGCCGTTACTCAACAGTTTTCTGTTGAGGTGTATCCCATAGAGGTATTCCAATTGGATCAGTGATCGATTTTTAGGTTTCGTCGTAAACCTAATTGGTTACTTCCAATTACGTAAATCAATAGTTCAAACCGCACTCAAAGGTAGGGCATTTCCCATTGATATAGGAATTTCTGTACCAGAAACAATGGTATCTCCAATTCTAGCCCCTCTGGGATGTAAAATATATCTCTTCTCACCATCCCCATAGTGTATAAGACAAATGGACGTATTTCGATTAGGGTCGTATTCTATGGTTACGATTCTACCAGAGATGTCTTTTTGATTCCGTCGAAAATCAATCTTACGGTATAGACGCTTATGACCTCCCCCTCTATGCCTTACGGTAATGATTCCTCTGGCATTACGCCCTTTACTACAACGGTGCTGTCCATAGATCAAATGATTTCGTGTATTGGGTTTCACTTGATTGTCTACGGCTCCATTACGTGTGCTCGGGCTAGAAGTTTTGTATAAATGTATTGCCGTGTTATGAAGTATTTTTCGTTGAGTTCTTTTCTCTAGAATCTCTAGAAGAGGTGGAATAGAATAACCTGGTGCAAGCGTAATGATCATACGTCTGTAATGTATTTTATGTCCCATACATAATAGGCCCCATTCTTCTACCCTTTCCCGGGGACGACTATCTAATACCTTCACACCAAAGAAGAGTTCGACCCAATACTGGATTTCTGGCTTAGTGGATCCCGATTCGATATATGTTCGAGTATGAATATAGTATACTCATTCGTTCTGTATGGATGATGAGATTCCATTGATACAGAGCCCATTCCGATAGACTTATTGAACGTTTTAGTGTGCATCCAGTAGGAATTGAACCTACGAATTTGCCAATTATGAGTTGGGCGCTTTAACCATTCAGCCATGGATGCTTAACATAAGAGGTATCATCATAATCTAAAAGAGGTATGATATCTCTACATTGGATCAAGAACGGGGTCAGAGGGATCAAAAACTGCTAATTCGTATAAAGCCATCGAACCGGCCCAACCAGCAACTAGAGCTCTGTGCATTATATGAACAGAAAGCAGCGGGATCATTCAATACGACAGTATGAACACGATACCAAGGCAAACCCATGGAAATACCCCTTTATCAGATAGAAACTATGTCACTTTATTTTCTCGCATTACTTTCCATGAAATAAGAAGATTCTATACTGTGTACCTAAACTTTTTTTCAGTAGATTCTGTATCAGAAAGAGTGAATATTGATTTGATTCCATTGAAAATAACGGAACAACTCGATTCGTAAGAACAAAGAGAAGCAGATCTATTTTATACCCAATAAGTGCCAATA